CCTAAAAAGGCTGGCTCGGCAGATCTTTTTTAAGGAAAACCATAGTTTCTGTTCTGATCCAGGGGCGTAAAGCTTGCTTATTCGAAAGAGTAAGGACTGATTCTACTGCTCCTTCACCGCTTACAGCGCCTTCTCCTTGTCTGACTTATTGCTTGGGCCAGTAATGTGATTTGGCTGTGTGATCGGTGATAAGCCTGCCGTGGAGTTGCAGGTGAGCAGCCGTCCTGTGGGCGACAATATTACCCGTCGGTAGGATCTATCCTAGTCAAAGGGCTCGCTCCAGGCAGATTCAATTCCTACTTGAGGCCTATGTACATGTACTAGAACTCTCGCATACTTACCTTGCAGTTCTAGCAATGGAAGAGGCTTCAAGGACATCTATAAAACTCTGTAACGCAAGCGGGGGGAATCGAATCCGTCCTTTTTTACTTATTCATTCCGGGAAAGCTCTTGGCGAACTGGTATAGCCCTAGCTTTAGAGCTGGAAGTGAATGAGGAATGATTGAACTTCTGCTTCCGCAATGAGACGCTAAAACCCTTAAATCAAGGAAGGAAATCCCAATGTTTTTCTTATTCAGTAGTAAAATCCGCCTTTCTTACCCCGGATCTCGCTCTTAATGAGCCGAAGAGAAGTGCATGAAATGGTGGAGCTACCATTGGTCAACAAGTTGCGTAGACTTCAGATCCACTTTGCTTTCACGATTTTACCGTGACATTCCATAAATGAATTCATCTTCCGCTTTGCACTGACCCCATTCCTAAAGTCCGTGGTCTTCGATCATAAACTATCTCTCCCTCTCGATAAAGTAAGGTTTTTGATTCCTAAAATCCAGGTTAGTAAAGTCAAATTCCAGCTAAAGCGGAAAAGGGGATAAAACGAGCCCGTCAATCCTAAGAGTGTGCTTCGAAGCACAAGCCGAGTTTCAAAATTTTTACTTATAACATAAGATGCAAATCAAACTCATCTTCCAACAGTCAAATAATCTCTTTAGCTTGGACTGGACAGTTGCCAAACCGATTTGCGCCTCCTTCCTTTCAGGGGGGCGGCGGTTACTGCTCAAAAGACAGGGCAGGGCGTGAATCGTCTACCTCAGCGTACCAAGCCAAGGGCAAGGGCCTAAAGTTTCGAAAAGGCAAGGACTCCAAGAGGAAAGAAGACCGAAGGCCACCTGGGATGCTGCAAATGATAATTCATCAAAGATCACATGCCTGGAGATGAAAACACGGCCTGAAGAGGGATCGAAACAGCGAGACCCTTTATGGTTGGGGCTATAACCCAAAAATACACATTGGCGCATCTACAAGTTGAGAGTGTGCTCGGGCAAGTGGGCTAAGCAGAACTACTAGTAACGGGATTTGCCTGCAATACGAGTAAGGGGAATGGAACTCTTGTTTGAGAACTTTAGCTAATGAGAGCTGCAAAGGCAGTCTAGCCTTCAGCGGACGATCCTATCAGTTAGATAATCGAAGTCCATACCGGACGATTTCTAGCATAAAAGAAAGAGAGATCTTTTCACATGGCGGGGAAGACTCTCATTAGAAGTCCTTAGGCCTCAAAGCCAATAGCTTCCTTGTTCTAGTTATCGCTCCCCGGCTTTCTTCCTCCAATCCTTCCTCCAACAGATGCGGATGAATTAGCTGCAGATAGTCCGACAACAAGCTTTTCAAGTGAAATCTTGAAAGCTGCCCTTCTTCTTTCAACTCGCATGGATGTCTTTAAATTAAAAGATAAGAAAATCCTCCCGGCTCGGCCACTCTATTTTCTTAATTAAGCTTTCCAACAGGCTAGAAGGGCTAATAGGGCATTCATTAAGGGCTAGAGCTTCAAGCAAAAGGGCTTGTGCCACTAAGGAAGAGAAGGAGTTGTTTGCAGGTTTTACATTAGAAATATAAAGGTTTAGAATCCTCCATTCCCGACGGGGAACCCTGGGGAGACTAGTTCAGTGAATGCCCAGTTAGAAGTAATTATGAAATCAGAAGCATCGAATGCAAGCTGTGAGGAAGAATAATTCTCTTAGCAGACAAGAATGAAATTCAATTAGTCCCGCACTTCCCGCAGGAATATAAGAGTATGCAAGCACATTCATTTAATTGGAAAGCTTTCCTTGGCTAGCCCCCTCTGAAGAAAGATGCCAATTACCAAAAGCAGTAACAATAGCAATAGGAGTAGCATTAGGAATTAAGACCTTAGGCCCCATCTGAGAAGGAAAGCCTGAACGCCCTTGCTTTCGTAACCCGTGCTTGATGCAATAACCGCAACGAGAGTCAGCGCTCTTGGATAGAAGACTGGTATAGAAGAAGCTGTGGGAATAATCGCTGCAAGTCTTTTTTTTTAAGTTTAAGAAGAATGGATTCTTACATAAGAGGTTGTGCTAGAATTAGATCTAACCGTATCCGGTGTTTCGAAAGAGAGTAAGCTCTTTTTTGATAGTTCAGAAGAAAGATTTGATAACTGTGAAATCCTCTGACCTTCTGTAAGCGACTATCCCATCCCGTTCCTTTATCTTTCTTGATTAAAATGTCTCCTTCCTGCCCTTAGTTAGAATATCTTACTAGCCTAGGGAAAGAATTTATAATGGAGGGAAAGCCTAGGTTGAAGCTTCTTAAGCTCACCCTTAGTATAAGAACTAAGAAATTTACATCCATTAGCGCTTTCGCTTAGTCAAGGGCTAGTACGGGCGCTGACCCTCATCTAGGGCAGTCCTCCCATCTCAGGATGCAAGCCTTGCGTGAGCCGAACATGGTGGGATCAGTCACATGTCCAGATTTTCTTTATAAAGTCAAGGAGAGTGAGCTATTATTAGCAAAGTTTGTAAACTGCTCTAGTAAGATAAGTACTGGAATCGTCCCTGCTGAGGAAGAGCCTTCTTCTCTGAACCTAGTTCTTCTTCATTCCTTTCTTCAAAGCTATCGATAGCAGATAAAAAGAAAAGCATACAGATTCCATTCTTACGAATAGAGACTGCCCCAATCAGTAAATCAGTCCTTCGAAGAAGAAAGGCTAATTAAGTAATCATTCTAATTTGAAAGATAGCCCAAAGCCCAAGCATGAATAGCGGACGGGGAAATAGTAATCTCATAAGAGATTGACCCTTACTTAGTACATAGACCACTACAGAACTAAAGGGCATCCTCAGCACCCTACTTTCTAACAGAATAAAGGACAGACGGGAGGAATGGGATAACTAACTACGATGGCTGGACCATAGAAGACTGGAAGGAAGATACTTGGAAGGCTTACAACAATAGATGGATATTAGGAAGAGAATCGAAGACTACTGAATCCCTGAAAAAGACTACGGCTTCTGAAAAGACTGATAATTGCGAGAGTGCCTACTTTGTAGGCAATGAATGGGATGATTAGACCTCGCTCGAAAGCAGTGGGTTTCCAAAAGAAAAGAATAGGGAAGTCAGTCATTTAGCGCCTTAGTTCCTGGGGGTATTGAAAGCAGTTCTCTATCTAATTAGGGACTTGGTCTCACTGACACTACTAGCATTTTGGTAAGCTGCTTCAGAGATCTAGATTCCCACACCGCTAATGAGAGTTTCACCTTCCTGCCCCGAACCGGAACTAAAATCTGATTCAAAGGCTTCCTCCCAAGGTCTGTCTTACTAGGTCTTCACCGAAGGAGTCTTTTAGAATAGCTCCTGATCTTCTTTCCATACCGATTGTTTTAGACCTTCTTTCTTCAGCCATAAGAAAGCCAAGACCAGACTTGGGGAGAACTACTCTGTCCACACCTGTCCCATTCCTTCTCTCTTCAGTAAGCGAATCAGCCAGTAAACTTGAATCTAGAAAGCTCCGGATTCTAGAGTCAAGTCAGGCAAACTGGATCTACTTTTTTTCACTATATTTCGCCTAACCCTAGCCCCTTCCGCCTTTCCTGCTTGCCTTTGTTAATGCCTTGCGACTTGCCTTCCTTCCCTAGTTAAGATAGACCCACGCACATGAGGCTAGCTTCCTTGCTAGCACATTCATCTCTATAAGGACTTAGTGCTCTTCCAATAAATTACCTTGCCTTCTCCGCGTGCCTGCCAAAAATTACCTTGCTTTATGGCGCCCCCCTGTGTTACTGTTGGAGAATCTGCTGCGCATTCATAGGTTGTTCTCAGATGTGGCACTTTCGGACTAGAAGAGGCTGCAGATGGACCATCATCCGATGTGGGACTTATGCCTTTTCGATTGGATCAATGAGACTCGGATGCTATCGAAAATGAGGATGGCATCGAAACTCTTCCTTTTCCTTATACATACATATACAGAATTCTCATTGTACAGCTTTCAAAGGCTATAAGGGAGAAATGGTATGGCCAGAGACCCCCGAAACATTTGGAAGGAATGTCGCTTTCAACCTCCTTCTATCGACATCGACGGCTCCGAGGAAAAAAGAGCATCTTATTGCCATGACCAGCTAAAGATCACTTTAATCTCACGAATTGGATTCGAACCAATATCAAGCGACTTGCCCATTAGTAGATCGTGAGTGGGTCTGTCGTCCTCCTCATTATAGTCCTCCTAGAATCTACAGCATTTCGTCAGAATACATCTGAAATCCCTACATGGTGGCCCCCGTCTATAATACAAAAAAATTAAAGCATTGGTACATGAGCGAAAGGATCTATACAAAAATGATCATCCGCCGAGTATTTGATTGATATAGGCGGAGTTTGGGCCATGTTGTCGTAGATCCCTTCTTAATAGATCCAAAAATTGGAGCTCCCGGCGGTCCCTCACTAAAACATCGCCGCCCTGGTTGTCAAGCTCTGTGCGTCTCTCATTCAAAAAGTCTTGAAAGACTTCCTCCGGATGGTAAATGTTGGCGGCATTCTCGAGCAAGGCAGGATGCTCATTAAGCAATTGTTTATAAATGGTGTAACACGAGTGTTTCAGCTCCCGGATCTGGAGATCACGATTCTCGAAATCCAGGATTTGGTTATATTCACGCTGAGAGGGAGCTTTCTTAACAGCCAGTGGAATGACAGCAGGTTTGACCAAACCAAAGAAGTGGATTCCTGGTAAATGAATAGTTGAGATTCCATAGGAGGTAGGTGGAAAAGGAAGCAAACCCTTTCTTTTTAGAGAGCTCGAAAAGAGGTAAGCTAAGAATGAGAAACAATGGGAGAGCTCACCGGAGTAAGGAAGGCAAGATAGCGCTAGATAGAAAGCCAACAACAAAACTGGAAGGGAAGAGGCTAGCGAATACCATTATCTCAGGATAAGGTTAAGGGTGGGCTTAAGGCTGCTCCCTGGGCACAGATCGAATACCCCAACTCGAGAATTAAAAGCCAGGATGGCTTGGTAAGCAAGCAATCGCTTATGTAGGTGCCAACTCTCAGTTCTTTCTCTTCTTTCTTTTTTAAATTACGACAATAAAGGTTCAAATCCAGACCGTGCATCTGGAAAGCGCCGGTTCGTGACAAGGCCTTGGTCCATACAGATGGGATCGCGACCTTTCCTTTTCCTCGCCGATGTAGCTGATCACACTCAATTTAGACCTGATCGTGCGGGCGGGTGCTCCAACCAAAAGTATGAAACTGAGCGAAGTAAAGCGAAAGAGCAACCAGCGAAAGAAGGAACGAAGTAACTCGACCAACAGGAGAGGAACGAAGAACTTGACCCGCCAATCGCATGTAAACAGGATGCGAAAACTTAATCAGATCAGTTTGGTGTTAAGTCGACCCTCTTGCTAGTGAAGTGCATCCGATAAGCCCAAAATATCTCCTTATTGGCCGGTGTAACTCGTCTCTAAAGAAGAAATCGGGAAAGAAGGAACTGGTGCCATCAGGTAGCATTCCCCTGTTCATTTGTCCAACTAACTATGTGATTGAATTCATGTGGTACGTAGGAACATCCATTGTTGTTTCCTCACTAACCCAATCTCGATCGAGAAGACAAAACACCAGATACTTTTACATACGCATTTTTTTTTGAAATCTTCTTATTTAAAGCACCTTCTAAGGCTAGCCATAAAGTGAAAGAGTACTGGGCACAGGCGAGCTAACAGTCTAGGGGCCCACCTTTTATACCATTAATAGCGTGTCTAACGAGTCTATCCGTCTAAGTCTCAGAGGAGTCGGGGGCAGACCGATGTCCTTCCCTTGCAGGCATTTCGTACCTGGGGCAAGCTCCATTTCAGCCAATGCCAGTCTTAGTTCTTCTCCCTTACCTAGGAGGTTTAACATAGATTGATTACCCGGGGAGCCTCTAGTCTCTAGCCCTGTACAAGTCTAGGGTATTTCAGGCTTGATGTACTATATTAGCGTATTACCAGTTGCCTTCCCCACCCTACGGACCGACATGACCTTCAAAATAATAAAGGTCAATGCCGGAGAAAAGCTTCTTCTTGGCTAGGCCTTTTCGCTATTAACGAAAAATGCTGTTCTAGGTCCGATCTTGCTCTGGGGCTTATCTGGGATCAATAGGTCCAGCAGGGGAAAACATCCGATTAGGTGAAAGCCTACTTATATCTTTCTCTTCAGCGACATCAGACTTGTCAATCGTCCGATTAGTAGATAGCACCCGACCGGGAAACATATTTCGTTCCACCACGCAGTGAATTAAATAATTACGTGAAGTAGTAGATCCTTCGGCATCAGATTCTTCATTCAGTGGCAGAAGTTTGATCTTTTGCTGATTTAGCAACAGAAATGGTATCTGATACTGGTTCAGCTAAATAAGTTGTTTGTATCAGCTACAGAAATCGATCCCGAAACAGCGGATAAGGAAACATCAATCAGTCCCCTCCCGGAGCGGCATCAAGTACCACGGCATCTTGTTCAGCGGTAGCGGGTGGTTCAACAACAGAAACCGGTTCCGCGGCGGAAGCTGTATCATTTACGGCAGCCTACCTATAAGTATAAGTAAGGAGAGGAGACAGCAGATTCTTAGGAGATGGCCGATAGAAGACACGGTCGTCAGGAGACATAAGACGAGTAAGTGCCATCTTCCTCCGATAGAATAAAAAGAGAAGGAAAGGAAAAACGATAGGCAACACTTTTGTCGCCTTGCCTCCTTCACGATTCAAATGCTCTTCCTTCTTTCGCTTGAGTAGTTTGAAATATCTTACTTATTATAATAAATGAAGCGAGTGAATCTTATTTTGGGTTGTAGGCCCATTTCGGTATCGTGCTAGTAAGGTAAGCGGCTAGGCAGCTTTTGAATGCGTCCCTGCTATCCTGAGAAAATTTAGGATTTATCTTTATTCGTTGAGGGCCTGACCTTGTTGAGTAAATGTGGATCCGTAGCCTTTCTTAAGTTTTTTGCTTGATCCTTTCCTTTGTTTGGAATTTCATTCCTCCCGGTTTAGTATAAGAGCTTTTCCGCATCAACCTAAGCCCGACTAGGTGAGAAGCAGTGTCAATTCGTTTATAATAGAAGACCTTTCCGCCAATGCTTCTCCTTGACCGGGAATATGAATGAAGTTTTAGTTTGTTTTTGCCCTTGGATTGATCACTCACTGGACGAGCGTTTGTCTTTTACCAGTTGAGGACCCAAGACCCACACTGCAAGCCTTGTACCCTACCACTGAAACTCCGCTATCAATGTCATCTGGCCCCCTAATTCCATAGCTCCTAGTGCTTCTGCCTGAGAGCAAGTGAGAATTAATTCTGTTTCATACCGGCCTCCTTCCTGCAAGCCAATTCAAAGGAGAAGGCCCCAAAACAAAGGTCTCAAGATCCCAAAGGTAAAACAGGTCCCAAAGCAAACAACAAAGCTGGATGGAAAGAAAGATACCAAAAGCATAAGACGAAGCAATCAGTCTAGTTGGCTTCAGTCGACCAAAAGTCCTGTTTTTTGGCTTTTTCATAGCTAGAAAATTCCACTTTTCTATTGTCTCTGTGGAATAAGGCGCTCTTTGGTTTGGATTCAAGATATTACGGAAAGAGAAGTCCTTTGCCTTAGCACGGGCTAGATAGGGCACCAATCAATAGCAGCACACCTAGGCGAGGAAGAAGGCATTTCAGGCTCTACCACCCAGTCAATTCTGTCCCACTTAATCCCTCTTTCATAGCCACATATCTTTCTGGCTAAGGAATGGGAAATCTTTCTCCTGTTACATGAATCCAATTTTCATTTCATCCGGGAAAAGCCATCTTTTTCTTAACAATGTCTTTGTCATTTGATCCAATAGCGTTCCGTTAGATAGGAACAGAGTTGATAAATACTGATAACTCTCGGATAGAGTATTCGAACGGAAAGATCCATTAGATAATGAACTATTGGTTCTAAGCCATCTCTGACGATTAATCAACAATTCGAAGTGCTTTTCTTGTGTATTCTTGATAAACCAGCATTTATATATAGATGTAGGAGGATCTGTTTGGGAAGTAAGAAGCCCCTTTGACATCTCTTCATCTGCAAATAATTCTCGATGTGAAAACACAGAGCCAGGGAGCTGATCTTTGAATAGGAAAAAGAGCGGATCTGCAGGGTCCCAAATGAATTGGCTTATTCGAAAAAGGCCTTGTTCTTTGGAAGATCTATCTCGTGTCTGGTACTGCATGGTTCCACTCTGCAAGAACTCCGAATCATTCTCAACGAGTCCATAAGAAGTGATCCCATTTTAAAAATTCGATGTTCGGGCGGCAGACATCAATGTCTGGTAAGATAAGGTGGTTCACCCAACATGCTTATCCTTTCACTTGTAATAATTTTTTATAGGTAACTATCGAAATAAAGGGCCGGTGAGTGGGGAAGGAAAAGGTAGGCTTAGAACCAGCTCTAGCAAGAGAGCGAAAAAGGGAGGTAGGTCACTCTATATAGGGAAACGGGGGGGCTGTTAGTCCGGTCGATAGATGCGGTGCTGAAGTCGCACTTCTCTTAATGAGTATGTCGTAAGACTTGCTAACAAGGAGTATATTCGAAGGTCAGTAACAAAGGCCACGCCCTGTAGTTAAAGCTAAATTTCATAGAGGCGAAGGATGAACCCTTTAAGGCAAGTTTCAATACTCAAGATAGCATTTCTTCCTGAGAATTCCTGAGAATAAGGGTAGCTAAGCACAGGGGAAGGCAGAAGTGAAAAAGGGCAAGCAGGAAAGAAAAAAGGCGGCGAGCTACTCCAGAGCGACCAGTAAGCTAATAGACCGCCCGGAGGAAAGCCGTCCTGGTGATAAAGAATGGGAGCCAAGGAATCAAACTTGGATTGTCATTGTCTTATCGTCCTGTCGTCAACTGCTACAACTAACTCAAGTAGAATAAGGGCTAAGCTAATTACTGAGAATAAGTCAGCAGAGAAAAAAACGTGGAATGGAATCGGTAGTGAAGCCAGGACGTCGAATGCTACTCTCGAGCCGATTCATAAAAAAAAGAACCTCGAAATACACAGAAGAATTCGGTTCAGTGACCACTTTCTCGACTCAGCATTTTCTACGGGAAAGTTCCATCCGGTCTGGGTGAGTTCACGAATCAGATGGAGAGCCACCCATCCTAGGTATGAGTCACGTGGACGCTGCAGAGCATCTGCTTAGGAAAGAGTCGGGATCTTCTAATGTACAAAGATCCCCTAAGGGACTTTCTTTAGATACTGCTCCTACGGATACGATAGTTAGCTCTTGCGTTTAGAGAAAGATTAGACTATACATGGGGTTCCCAAGTCTTTGGAAGTTCATTAGACATCTATTCTCCCGAAGGCAAAAGGAAGGCTATGCACACGAAGCGTCAGTGGGTGACGGAATTCGCCAGCGATGATAGGGAAAATCCTTCTTCAACATATAGATTTCTATCAGTGCCATGTGCTGGTATGGGCCTGGTCCTTCACTAATGAATATGTCCAATCGGTATCAGATATGGCCTGATCTGGGAATCGGTGTCGTGTCAAGCAATCCATCCGGCTTTGGCGTTTACAACCTTTTCAAATCCTTTCTCTTATTCCTCTTCAATCGGGTGACTTCACTACCTTACCTTGAGAGGGGTGTTCTAAGTTTCCAAATAAATGGGTTCATGAGCGAGGTTCTATTGAATCCGGTCTTTGTCGGCCTGGGCCTGCGAGCAGGATATTATTGATTACTGGATCTCCCCAAAACCAAAACAGGGAAGATTCATTATATATAGAGAGCACCGGCCCATTTGGAAGCTCGGAGAAAGTGAGTAATCTCAGGGAGCGAGGAAAAGGCATAAAGGCCTACTGGAGGTAGGGGGCATAGGGCAGACCTATTGCGAAGGTCATAATAGTTTCATCTTTTATCTGGATTCGCTTGCTCTTCAGTGAAATTCTTTCTATAGATTAGGATTGCGATATTCAGACCGAATCTTTCTCCGTCTTACACATTCCCTAGATCAAAGGGTGACTTCGAAATCATTACCTTAGTATAACACAAGCTTCCTTTTGAGTTTAATATAGTAATCTTCAGCTCAAGAAGTTCTTTTCTTGTAGGATCGCTAGTTCAAGACGTATGCTAATCCTATGGTTGACCTTATCTCTGATCTCTTCCACGACAAGGAGCGTCAATGCCAGCTACTTTCGAATGAGAAAGGACGGTCTTTTCCACGAGAAGCTGATGCCAGAACGGTTGTAGCTAACCTAGGAGTTCTGTTGTTAGGGGCCCCGGGGAGCAGCCGTCGATTGATTGAAAGTGGATTTTTCTTTTCTGAGGTCCCTTTTTGTTTGGGCTAAAAAGTCCCTTGAGCCGTGGAATCTTTTGTCTTGATTTAGGGGAATAGGCGCATTGATTAGGTTACGTGGTTCGAGCAATCTGCAGGAAGTTTCTTTTTGATTTATTTTAGTCTCATTAATATTAAAGTGAAAGTAAGACGGATAGAGCATATCATATTTGACTAGGAAGCAAGCAAAGCTAGTCCTTCGATAACCAGCTAGCAATCGTGTTTAGGGAGTCCTCTTCTTTACTGAGTAGGGTTCCGCCTATGCGATTATATTATTAAGGCAGGAGTAGTAGTGGAGTGGCTTGAATCAAATCCTTTGTCTAGAGAGGGTATAGCGATAACCAAAGCTGACTGTACTATAAACTCAAGCAGCCCTTATTCCATTCCTCCAACTGCGCTTAGTTCTTCAAACATCTGCGCCTCAGATTCGTTCGCTGCTTTCCTCCCCCACGGTCTACACCAGGTATGAACTCGATTTAAACGGGGATCAGAATCAGAGCAAAAAAAGCCCTTTTCCTTTTCTACTATGCTTTGAGCCGCTTCCAGGAATGGGAAGACTTGCCTTTGCCCTTACTCTATTAATAAGAAAATTCCCTGGTGTTCACTCTAGTTCCTAACTCATTTACGCTGTAGGCATAGAGCTATGGGAATGCTTTCATAGGCTAGGGGGGGGAGAATTCTTAATTAAGTAACTAAGCCCCAAGGCTAGCGAAGGAACTGACATTAGGGCAACAACTCCTGACTCGAGGGTGAGAATTGGAATCGAATAGATTGAATCAGAAATGAACTTAGAGAGAGGCAGAATAACCGGAAGAAGGGCTACCAAAAGTTCGTTAGCAAGGCAAGGTTCGGAGCGAAGAAAAGAAGAAAGCAGTCCTTCCGCACGAAGACAAAGAGAGAGTTTAGATCAATTAGCCAATCCAATCACCTGAAAGGGGGAAAGGGAGATGAGAAGGAAAAGAAAAAATAGAACTAAGAATCCCAATCCCTACTGACCCAGATAGCATACAGTGAAGCAGATGCGGAATTCTTTCCAATAAATATATCCCAGCCAAAGAGGTGTATGCATTCAGTAAAGATGAAGTAAGCATGTCCCTTGGCAATACTCGCTCGCGGTAGACTTTGCTAGCTTTATTGCTGGCTCTAAGCCTACCTCCTTGAAAAAGGGATTTGCCCCACTAGGAGAAGACCAAGTCTTTCTATGTTTTTCTTTAGTTTAGGTGCACGATTGCTATTGGCTTGGATTCAATAGCTGCTATCCCTTTTTTTTGGTCCAGAACGTTTAGTGATCACAGAAGGGTACCGTAGAGAGAGGCTCTTCCTGATGTGAGATTGCCTGCTTACTTCAGGGGAAGGAATTTGAGTGCTGATGTAGCTAAAAGCCCCCTTGTCGATTCATTAGATTAGGGTTGTCACCTTCAACCCTGAAAAGTATCCACCGTTTTCTTTGTCTCTTAAGCCTCACAGCTATGGGACTTCCTAAAGAAAACTGCAATCGCAGTTTATCAACCACTCACAAGACCACCGAGATCTCCGCTCCCAAAGGTCATCCCCCCGGCCCTTTCCCAACCTATACAAGGAGAGCGGAAGATGACGAAAGGGAGACAAGGTCCTAACTAAATCATAACACAAACTACCATTCCATCTATCACATCAGTCGAGTCGATCCGATTTCTTATTCGATAAGGCAAGAGAGAACTTATCGCGGATGGAGAGGGATTCGAACCCCCGGTATTCCTATCAATACTTCGGTTTTCAAGACCGACTCTTTCAACCGCTCAGACATCCATCCCCTTCGCGCTTTGTACGCCCTATCTATCCGCGCGCTGGCGTGTGGGGGCTTATCTATGTGATTCGCTACGCTTGCTTGCCCCTATTGGCTGATTCTATTGCCTGCCGGTTAGCGAAACTTTTCCGGTAGTACGAATCGCTATGCCTCGCCTCTTTCTATATGATAATATGCACCTTGGTTGCTGCGCTCCCTTCGGGTAATAGCAAGAGAGTGAAGAACGAATGATCCTCCAACCTAAAAGGTCCGCCTCAAGCGAGTGAGTTCGCGTCGAAAGAAAGAATCTAAGCTCCCCCAGGAGCTTCTGTCACTCACCAACTCTTATTGAAAGAATAGCTAGAATCAGTTATTGTGCAAGACCAACCAATTCTTGGTTGACTCCTCTACTTCGTAGGTCGGGGATATAGCTGTATTCTTCTATTCTTTATCTCTCCCCCTCCTTTTACTTTCTTTCTTATCTCTTTCCACTATCTCTTAGTTAGCCAGGCAATGACAATGAATTCTGGTAAACTCGTTTATAGATAAATTTCGGGCAGGCTTACGAGTTGAGAGGTGAGGAATACAGCCAACCAATAGACCTATTTATGTTTACTAAAAGCAATAGACGAGTTCCATATAGACTAAAAAAAATGATTAGTATTTTCTAGAATATCTTATAAACGGAGAACCCTAGCGCCCATGCAGCAAGAAGTCATCGCCGGTCTACCATCTTCAACGTCTGCCATTGATCCGATCAGATCCTACGCCGACGTTATTAAACAACGCACCTATGAGACCTCGTTTGAAAATTGACCAATCCGTACCAAAAAGAAATCCCTCATGCATATTGATACATCCGCAAAAATGGGATTTTCAGGTACGTACGACGGGCTGAAAACGTTTTCCGGGTCTTCCGGTGCACCTGTTTGCAAAAGAAGCCCTTTTTCAGGTGGCAAGGATGATTGGGACGCCATTGAAGGTTGATGAAGCCACTGCCGATAGGTCAAGAATGTCGTTGGCGAGAGTTTGCGTGGAGGTTAATTTATTGAAACCTCGTGTTACTTAGGGATTAAAGGAAGTGTTTTGGTGCAAAACAAAAGGTCATCTATGAGAAATCTCCCACATACTGTACCGATTGCAAACATCTTGGTCATGGCGTAGATGAATGTTTTGAAAATGGTAGTCGCGAAAAGCCCACGAAGCCTCAGAACAGAAACGTTAATGGGGATCCTGGTAGGAAAGATGTTCAGAATCTTAGGCAGGAGAAGGAATATAGATTGGTGCGAAAAGATAAGCAGGTTGTGATTGATCAGCAGGAAGTGATAATTCCACGAGAAAACTTTGAGATCGGTAACTGCAGCAAGGAAGATGCTATGGCGGACAACAGGCAAGTTCGAAATGATATGACTGCTGAACCGAAGGAAAGGGACCTGACGGCAGATTTGGAGGTTCCAGATAAGGTTCTGTGGGCTGGTCAAATGAGAAAAACTCTGAATCAGAGGGTGTCGGTGATCACCGGATGGTGCATTCCGAAGACCGAAGAATAATTTGTTCGGCCGAAGAAAAGGAACAGACATAATAGGAATGTGAACATCGAACTTAGACGTGTGACGAGATCAATGTCAGTCTCCTCTATTCCACATGATGATGAAGATCCTTATATGGAATATATATTAGGGCGTAGGGAATGCGCCAAGCCAAAAGGTTTTACGTATAATTCGAAAAACGAATAAACTGAAAATGGCGGCCATTTTGGAAATGGTGGAATATGAACATTTTTGGTAGGGTAAAAGATAGAGTGAAGTTGGCGGAGCAAAAAGTGCTAGAAGCGGAGCAAATCTTTGAGGAACGTCCCTCTGTAGAGAATCTTACTTTTTTAAAACAAAGAAATGCTTTATTGCTCAAGGAAGTTTCGTGTGAGGAGGCTTTCCTTCGGAAAAAATCTGCTGCTAAATAGATGGTTGAAGGGGAACGGAATTCAAAATTATTTCACAGAATAATTAAACAAAAACGACAGAAGGCCGCCATTCACAAAGTCATGGAGGAGGGACGATTACTTGAAGATCCAGAATAAATTAAGAGATCATGTGTGCAATATTTCTCGGGTATTTTAGACAATAAATTTCAGCCCCGGGGCGTGCTGGATAATAACTTAAGTCCACGACTGATTACACCTCATATAACGAGGTATTGCTACGCCAGCCTTCTATTGTAAAGGAAGCGGTCTTCAGTATGAATGGTTATAGTGCAGCGGGTCCGGACGGTTTTTCGGCCTTGTTTTATTGTTGGGAGATTATCAAGCTGGATTTATTTGATGCGGTTGCTTATTTTGCCATCTCCATCCGAATCTAAAGAATCATCTGTTAAGACAGAGTTTGTAGTAGTTTCATTTCCACCAGGAGTTGTAAAGCTGGTTTGATAGAACCAGGGAAAAGAGCTAAATTCAAAGGAAGAAAGGGCAGCTATCTGCTCCTCTTTCTCTTTCGCATCGTTGGGCAAGCAACTCTTGTCCTGCTATCTATTCATCCCTCTTGGGCACTTTATTTTGTATATTCAATTAAATAAGGCCCGCAAGGGCATTCTCAATCCCTTTAGTATATAAGAGAGCGGATCGCCCATCTCTTCTTTATCTCTCATCCGTGCCGAAAAAGAAAGAGTTCAATCCGAATCCTTCCTGTTCGCGTTCTTAACTCTTTCACATCGTCTTAATCTTCAAATGGGACCTCAAAGTCTTCCTCTTTCTCTGCCCTTGCATCAAATCCAAAGAGCAGCTAAGCGAGGAAAGAAAGAAATTGATCTCGCATTGTTCTATAAAAATGATAATCTGCATCAATTCGGGCAGCCCTAGGCCGAGTTAGCTACTAACTACAAAGAATTACCCGTTAGCTCCTTATAAGGGAATCCACTTAGCTACAACATCCATTCTTTATTAACCTGACGGTTTAACAGAGGAAATAAATACCCTATATGACGAATTGTTAGCATGAATGCCTATAAGGAATATGACTCATACCTCTCCTTAACAGTCGAGCACTTCATACCTGTTATTCACAAATCAGTCGAAGACTATGCTCACTGGGATTCCCCTTCCTACTAAGCTGAACAACTGAAAGAGGGATCTCAATATGACGGAATACCCATAATCTAGGTTCCGTTAAGAATGAAGGGATATGACCAAACAGCCTTCTTATCCCTCGTCAGCTGAAAGCAAGAACCGTCACAAACTACCTTGTCCTGAAATCCCACCTTTCCGATATGACGAATAGTTGAATCCACTTCTTAGGCCTTGCCCGGATTTAGATGCGTCACTTTGATCCGAAGCGAACGATGCCTTAACTGATGAGTGACGAAGGTAGCTAACCTCCATCGCATTATCCAAGAAGCCCTCTTTTCCGAGTCTGGAAAGCAGCTAATTGAAAAGGATAAGCTAGTTAATTAGCCAAGAAAGACTAAGAAGAAGAATGACGGATTGGGAATTCTCGGACTAAACCCCGTAATCTTCCTGCCTCTGCTCGCTACAGCAGTCCCATTCCTTCTTAATCTACGTAAGACATAGAAGAGAGTTCAGCTAGCTTTCCGTAACGGGCTACTAACTACGACTTTGCTTCCCTATATTAGCAGCACATCGAAGGTCTTCGTCAGGTGTCGGAATCACATTTAGATTGTGGTCTATGAACTCAATACCAGATAAAGAAGCAGCTAACAACTGAAAGAATAGAGGGAAGGTAGCATTGCTTTCACACTTCTCTCTTCGTCATTCTAAAGCAAGGAATGAAGTAGCCCGTATAGCAAGAAGGAAGGGTATAGGAAATGCAATGAACTTCATCGTAATAGATAGATCATAATTTAATGCGTCGAACTCGTATATTTAGAGTGACCCCTCTATGCCTACTCTACTAATGACGGCTACGATACAAAGGAAGCCGAAGAAGAGCTAGCAACTGTCATACTATAATAAAGGCAGTCGCAGCTAGATCCAGGTTAATCTAACTCATGTGCTATTAACTCCATTCTGAAATCATAGGTAGCTACTTCCTTCCAACTTAAGGCATCTGACGCTCAATTCTTATTGTTGTTGTCAAGTGTCGGACTCTGGTCTTTTTGGAACAAAAAAGTGTTCCGTGAGTGATCTTTCCCCTCTCTTCTTTAATCTTCCCAAAGCTCACTAATTTAGTGATAGAGGCTCTAATGCTGCTAGCGACGGGTAGCTAGAGTTGACGGTATGAAATTGCTCGACCTATAGCGAAAATATCATAAGAGAAGAAAAAGAATGCCCAGTCCCATGTCTTTCTTGGTTGGACCAAGGTGATTTCCTACTGAATTGGGAGAACAAGTCTCCCTCTTTTCTTTGAGGGAGCAGTCACGATATATCCCGATATCAAAAATAAAAAATCGAAAATATGACTCTAAGGAACCAACGATTCTCTCTTCTAAAACAACCTATATCCTCCACACTGAATCAGCATTTGATAGATTATCCAACCCCGAGCAATCTTAGTTATTGGTGGGGGTTCGGTTCGTTAGCTGGTATTTGTTTAGTCATTCAGATAGTGACTGGCGTTTTTTTAGCTATGCATTACACACCTCATGTGGATCTAGCTTTCAACAGCGTAGAACACATTATGAGAGATGTTGAAGGGGGCTGGTTGCTCCGTTATATGCATGCTAATGGGGCAAGTATGTTTTTCATTGTGGTTCACCTTCATATTTTTCGTGGTCTATATCATGCGAGTTATAGCAGTCCTAGAGAATTTGTTTGGTGTCTCGGAGTTGTAATCTTCCTATTAATGATTGTGACAGCTTTTATAGGATATGTACTACCTTGGGGTCAGATGAGTTTTTGGGGAGCTACAGTAATTACAAGCTTAGCCAGCGCCATACCTGTAGTAGGAGATACCATAGTAACCTGGCTTTGGGGTGGGTTCTCCGTGGACAATGCCACCTTAAATCGTTTTTTTAGTCTTCATCATTTACTCCCCTTTATTTTAGTAGGCGCCAGTGTTCTTCATCTGGCCGCATTGCATCAATATGGATCAAATAATCCATTGGGTGTACATTCAGAGATGGATAAAATTTCTTTTTACCCCTATTTTTATGTAAAGGATCTAGTAGGTTGGGTAGCTTTTGCTATCTTTTTTTCCATTTGGATTTTTTATGCTCCTAATGTTTTGGGGCATCCCGATAATTATATACCTGCAAATCCGATGTCCACTCCGCCTCATATTGTGCCGGAATGGTATTTCCTACCGATCCATGCCATTCTTCGTAGTATACCTGACAAATCGGGAGGTGTAGCCGCAATAGCACCAGTTTTTATATGTCTGTTGGCTTTACCGTTTTTTAAAAATATGTATGTACGTAGTTCAAGTTTTCGCCCGATTCACCAAGGAATATTTTGGTTGCTTTTGGCGGATCGCTTACTACTAGGTTGGATCGGGTGTCAACCTGTGGAGGCACCATTTGTTACTATTGGACAAATTTCTCCTTTTCTTTTCTTTTTATTTTTTGCCATAACGCCCATTCTGGGCCGAGTTGGAAGAGGAATTCCTAATTCTTACACGGATAATTAAATTCAAAAAAGAAAATAGGAAATCTGTGTGAAAAATGCAAATTCTGACACCAATCATTTACGAGTGAGTATTACACCAAGAATTGACAAGCAGATGAGTTTTCTAGTTGGCTATGTTGATATAGCTTAGATAAGGAAAATCTACGAGAAGAAAACGAGCCATCCTCAACCAATTGCAATGAAGTCATTCGAACCTACACATTCCTCTACCCTTATAGAGATAGAGATTTATCCTAGTGCAACAGCCCATTCAAATGAAATCTAAAAAATCATTATGTTCAAAACCTATAATCCAAAAGGGATGGGCCATCCCTTAAAGCGGCCATCTAACCATCCGTACAGTCATATCAATCAGTACAGAACCTTTACCAAAAAGAATGTAAAAAGACAGGCGCAGAGTAATACAGATCGACAGAAGGTTATAATTAAGTTTTGGCAACAGTTCTACAGGGATATAGAAGCAAAAGGATTCAAGACTAATGATGGAAATACTTATAAATCTCATGTTATTCAATTGTTGAAGGAAAAAGTTTACATATTATATATGATAAATTATCATAAGATAATTTTATACTTTAATAGTCTATTATTTATATATATCTTTATTCGCACAGGCTTTATCATTTATGAAATGTATGATAACTTTTCCTCTACCCTTTACTCAAATAATCTTTATATGATGGCTCCTTCCGAATCCTCCGGGGGATCTCACTCTTTAGGAGGTGGTAGTATTAACATGGGGGGGAGCAGTAGAGGCTCTGGTTGGACGGACTTCGATCTAGGAGTCTTAGAAGAGCCCTTTCCTGATGCTAATGAAGCTGGCGAAGAAGTAGCCCATCCTAACCCCCTTGCTAATCCTGTCCAGGCTATTCCGCCTGAACCTGATCTAGATTCTGTGAGAGATTTCATGAGACAGAGGCTTATTATGTATCGCCTGGGTCAAAAGAATGAAACTGTTTCAGAAGCCGAAATCAACCGAATTGTAGATCTAAAGGGACAGATTATTGATAGAATGTCTCAATTGGATTTCAACCCGTTCTGGAATCTACACCGGAACAGACTCATTCGAGACTACTTGCAGCCTAACAATGGATGTGAATTCCGGATCAAGATTTTGGAGGCAAGGTTGCAAGATTTGTTGGGCGATAATGCCACGAGATCAAAAATATATAATGAGCTTGTTCGGGTTAGAGAGAATTTCCATATCGACGGACTATTTCGCGGTCCTCGAGGTTGATAATCTTTAAAATTCGAAATTGGATTAGGAATAGGGGAGGGGAGTTTAAGTAATGTTGTTTAAGTAGTATTATGGCTCTTGTATCGTATTCCATTCAGACGGACCGGTCTATACTTTTGGATTAGTGGGATAAGCCGGAGTGCAGGGAGATAAGGTAGGGCCCTGTGCAATTATATGCTATTATTCGTCGGGTTTAGGTTTTGTGCTATTGTCCTTCTTATCTTTCTTAGCCTTCCTAGTCTTCTTAGTCTCAGCCTTAGTATTGTAGAGAGTGGGTTTCAAATTCTTATTATTTTGACCATCATCAAAGAACCTAACAGATTTCTCATTAATCCTCGATTGTTCATATTTCAAAATAGTAGTAGCATCTTGACTTCCTAAGTCTATTACATCTATAGGTTTAGTATCTATCCATACATTATTTGAATCATAGACATTCTCTCTTTTCGAACTCTGTGGTAATCCAAGTTTAATGATCATATCCTTTTTTACAATCTGGAGTTTTTTCCAATCTATTCTGAAATTAGCTTGAATGGGGATCTGCTCAGTTAGAGAAGGATCTGCAAATTGCTTTTGAAACCATTCAGATGTTACTAAATCTTTAGCAGGACCCTTGTGTTTAATAATATGTCTATCATCTTCCATTTCTAACATATAACTTTTAGGTGCTAAGAAGATTCCTTTCTTGACATGGTATTCGAGTTTAAACATCCCCATTTCTATGGAAGAGACAAAATCGTTAGGAAGAGGACTTCCTAGAACTATGGAGTCAGTATCAGTATAGTAACAGTCTTGTCTGGAAATGTATGGATACATATGAATACGAGCACAAGCTGTTATAGCAGCAGCCAATTGAACAGCCGACATCTTAGGAGCTTTCCAGCTATCGTCGTCTACAAAGCTACTATTGCTAATGTAATTAACAATATAGTAATTGTCGGTAAGCTTTTCAGCTGATTGGAAATTATCCTTCTTCAGCAAATCCTCATATTGTTTTAGATTACAAATTTAGGTTACAGTACTTTCAGGGTTTATACCAAATCTACCATAGAGCGAATTCATTAGAATCTTATAAATAAATGTCATTGACTCATCACCTCTTTTCTTAGCATCTAGTCTGCTTTCATAGAGGTCATTAATGAATCCTTCGAAAGGACTGGACTTCTTCTCAAACAAATATCCCCTCAGAGGAATAATCTGGTAACCTAAATCAAGTGCGAACTTCAACTCTTCGCTATAAAAGACTCCTATGAATTTACCTGTAGGAAAGAGTAAAGTACCAAATTTATCTTTATATGGCAAGAATGGACGTGATATACTAATAGGACATACAACATAGGCCTCAATAAAGCCAAACAAACTATCCAATTCTACGCTCTCTAAATTATTATGCCAGACAGGTACACCACAAGGCATCGGATAGGATTTCATAATAAATGGATATAATGAGTTCACATCGTAGTAGTAAAGATTCTCACCATAGGGCTTATATACATCCACATGCCCCCCATAATAGCCGCGCCTAATAAAGGTGTCTTGGTTTCTAGTTGGTATATGGATATGAAAGGCATTATCATCCAAATAATTCTTACGAAATATTTTCATGGAAAGCGATGACACTGTCATCACATCCTCGATATCAATCTTATACTTAGACCAATTAAGCTCTTGAGCCTTCAACATAACACCACCTAAGAGAATAATATCTTGTCGAAGATAGGTTATCAAATCCTCTTTAATAATCTGAAGATTAGAAACAACCAAATCTGAATGTGGAATAGAACCTTTGGATCCTAATTCTGGGCATAAAGTCTTTCCTAATGATGCAAGAGAGCTAGGAAGCAATGTGAGAGAATCTCTAAAACGTATAAAGAATTTATCGTTAATATATACTTTATACTCGTAAAGTTTATGATTCCTCATTAACGGTTTGATTTTATATATTCCACGATCAGCATAATACCTAAGAATGAAAATACCATCAAATCGGGAAAAATTATGGAAATAAATAGTTCGAAGCTTCCTATTCTTTAGCACACATTCCTCCAATTGGTATAAAAAATCAAATAACATTCTTTCACTCCTTTCTTGAAAGTTAGGGTAGAAAGGTATGTAATTTTCACTGAAATACGTTTCAATCGAATAGTCAGGTATAGATGTCAAATCATCACCAGGCTTCACCACCAAGTAACCAGCAGCATAAGGAACATGAACATCATTAACCATTACTGTCTCTATATCCGCAACAATAAAAGCACGACATTCATGTATATTACTAGCTTTCAGAGCGTTTATATTTGAGGGAATACGACAATGTTTATACATCAGTTGTTTGAGTTCTGGTATATTACCACAGATTATATCAGAATCCATCACTTTTATAATATTTCCAATCATATTAGGATATGATAAATTTGAAAAGTCTATTAATTTACTGAAATCCTTAGATTCATAATATATATTAATGAACACACCTTTTATTACAGCATCCTTATATCTTTCACCGTTTAACCTAACAAGTTCATCGATTTTATTATATATTTGTTTTTTTGAAGTAGATTACCTAAAGTATCAAACAATGGAACAGCCTTACCTAAAGTATATGAGATATCATGGGATGTAGGTAAATGCATTATATATCCCATGGTAAATTTAACATACTTAGAATCAATATTGTAAGCGTACTGCTCTAGCAATTGTATAAAGGCTAATATTATCAATTCATAATCGATAAAGCTAGGGTATGGTTCCCTAAAACTAATAGAAGCATAGATATTTCCAGGATAACGATTCTTCCATCTAACACTATCAATACCTGATTGTAAACGCTCCCAATAATCATAATAGTTGATAGACGAATACATCCTTCTAAGAATTAGACAATGAGTACGTATCATTCTACTGTTAGTATGGAACATGGATATTTGGTATGTCATAGTAGATATTTTGATTTGCAGGAAAGGGGCAATCGGCAGTTGATTGTATCCATTTTATTCCCCTAAAGAGTGCCAGCACATGGATGTGCATTTTTTTTGATAGTGCGTTTGCTGTACTGACTTAGTGTAACTGGTGTTAGTGGACTGAGAGAGCGGAGGTGTGCATAGTGCATAGTGCATTTTCCGTCTTTCCGGGGAAAAAGCAAGCGTCTGATCAAATCAATCAAGAGAGCTAGCTTCGGTCTCACGTAGGCAAGGACGGAGCTGTCGAGTGAGGATTGCTCTATCTCTTAAGAAAGGGGCTTTGGAAAAGCCTGCCTTATTATGAAAAGGGGAGTAGTCTCGGATGTGCGCTCTATTATTTGCTCCTATTCCTGAGGGAGTGATCGGGATTAAGCCGCGTGGCGATACCCGCGAAAAAGAAAGTACTAGTCGCTCTTTGGGGTGGGCCTTTCGTACTCCAATCCGTACGGGGAAAATTATTCAGCAAAATCTAGTGGTTCATGAAAAGCCAGGTTTGAAATGATCAATGTTACAGAACCAAGACAAGAATTCTTACTAATAATAAGAAAGGGTTAAGTTAAGGGCCTCCAAGGCCTATAAATAGAAGCTTCTTTCAGTCTCTATTTGGCAAAGAAAGACTTGAATTGAGTAAGATTTAATATGGATATAGTAGGAAGACTTTTTGCACTTCAACAAGAAATCCAAACTTTGGAAACCGAGAAGCTCCAACAGGAGCAAATGCTCGGTCTGTTCTGGGAGCATCCGCCTGCTCTCGATCCGGAGGTCGTAGGACGAATGATGCAATTGATCCGGGACCGCATTCGCGGTCTGGAAGACAGGAGGAGGGCCCTACTCAACGAAGAGAAAGAGCTCATTGTGCGGGCTGCCACCCTCGGTGACCGGAGAGACTAGAAGAGTCCGTCGACTCTTTCTATAATATTTAAATAAGGAGTCCGTCGACCCGTTTTAATGCATTGCTTTTATTTGTCTTTGTTTGATGGAGATCTACTCCTATGCTAAGTTAAGTGTCTTTGTTTGGTTTTATTTGTTATGTTTGCATGTATGATATGGGAAAACCCTGCGTGTAAAATGTTGACTACTTAATGCTATGCTAATAGTTGAATTTAGAAAGACGAATTCGTAAAAATGTGCTGAAAATTTATGTGAAAGTTGAAATAAGGTGTAAGCTAAGTGTACTATTGAAGATGTGCGCCTTTCCAGCTCTGAAGCTTCCTTCTTCCTTGAGAGCTGGGTAACCCAAATTCCAGTCGCAAATGAAGAGGAGCTCAAAGTATTCGTTCCCAGTCGATTATATAATTAAGATATAGCAGTCAACCATCAATAAATCATAAACTATTTAACCGAAGATAGAAAAGGTAGACTCCAATGTGTCCATGGCTATTTCCAAACAAAGACCCAATTCAATGAGCTTGACCTGCACACACTTGAACTTTTTTCGCCCATCTTGAGAGGCACAATGGGAGCTTCCTGCCCCCAAGACTTACCGGAGTTATAAGGAGACATTTAGCCACACTAGAGAGCTTAGAAATTTCCCATAGGTCCACCCTGTCTTGTGTGACTGCGTGTGTTTGTTAGATTGCTTGGGGTTCTATGTTGGGCTCACTCTTTTTCACCTTAGGAAAATTTACTTATAGGCTGCGTTTATGGGCCCTATGATGGACCTTTAGAATTTCAAATAAATAGGGGAGGGCTTAAGCCCGATGTGTGAGACTTAGGATCCAATACGACTTGAGCCCATAAGGATTATGACTAGACCCAAGTTATAGCAATTGTGTGCAATTCTAAGCCATTCTGAGAGTTTTTTAAGGGACCCCACGGAGCGGTTTATGGATTCAACCCATCTTTTTTGGGCCTTGAATTAAGCCCAATCTGTGGTTTTGTCATATAATAAGATCCAATTTGGACTTGTTAGGTTTGGCCCATTACCTTGAGTGAGGCCTAACGTGTACACCTCTTGTCATGAAGATGTGATCTTATCTACTGATGGGTCTTGTTCTAAGCCTAATCCTCTCGTCTTAGGGTAGGATATCCATAAACCTTAAATCACGGGAACTTTTCCTTTTTGGTTGACAACTTCTGTTGGGCTGACTAAGCCCACTATCCTAAGCAGATAGGGTCCTATCTAGTGTCGGGTTAAGGCTCCACCTTATGTTGGGGTAAGGGCTTAGTTGAACCCAATTTCTTCACTTGTAGTCTAGGGTTTTGCTTGGCATTGGGCTTCGATATAGCTTTCCTGGTCTTGGATTAAACCTCTGCTCTCCTAATTCAGTCTATAGGCTTTGGTTTAGGTTCAATCAACTAAGTTTAGCTTAGGTCCATCAATCAATCTCTCATAAACCCCTAAGCTGAATCTATATGGGGCCTTGTGTTAGGCCTAGCTTGTGTAGGCAATCTTTCACCTATGGTTTAACCCATACTTTAAACTCTTGTCATTAGGCCCAAAATTCCTTGTAACGCTCTAAGAGAGTAGTGAGGCTTAGATTCCATAGAGTTCAACCTGCATTGGGCTTTAGTTAAGCTACATCCATTTTAGAATAGTATCTTTTATGTAGCCCAACTCATAGAGAGTTCTGTCACTTGGTCTGAACCTATTTCTTCTATTCCTATGATTGTTCAGTGATGGGTTTTCTCCTTTTAGGATTAGGTTTCTATCCCATATCGTGTTGTGCTAAGCTCATTTCTATTATTAGGTCTTACCTTTTGTACTCTGTGGACGTTCAGATTGCATACCATGCAAGTCATTCATTATCCACACATGTCATACATCTTTCATATAGGATGATCTTAGAAAGCACCTAAGAAGAAGTTTCTAAAGTCAGTTTAAGCTGATAGAGTTGAGTTATCCTTCCCCTAAGGAATCCCGGTGGTGAATCGGAGCAGGGAAGTGAAATAGCTAAATCAGAAGTGAAACCCTCGATTAGCAAAGAGCTCCCCCAACGAGCTCTCTCCGTTCTATCCAATAGACAACTATTTATTTGCTAAAGTTCAAAAGCCAGTTTGAAGAAGGTCCAATGTCCAGACATGCGAAGTAAGTGAAACTGCCTTCCAAAGGTGCCTAGAGGTGCCTATAAGGAAGTGGAAATATATAGGAAACCCTCCGGCTGTTAGGTCGATGAAACTGTCCTTGTAGCTAAAGTAAAGCCAGTAGTTCGAGTTCGCGTTCTAGTTCAGGGCAGGACAGTATGGGACCTGCTGCTTAGGGCTTTGGAAGCGAGCAACCAACCCGGCAGAAGTAGATCGGAAATTTCCTGTTTGACAAAGAAAGAGGCGGTGTAGCGAGATGACTTGGAGTGGAGCCTAGACCTTTCATCAAGATTGGTTTCTTCCACGTCTTTTGGTCCGGTGGTCGCGGGGAATCCTGAAGCAAAGGGACGGCTAAGGAGTGACTCGGGAAAGGGATGTGAACTGAGATTAGGGTAGTGGTAACTGCGAGAGTCCAAACTCATTCCCTCGTAGCTCACAATCTGACTTATCCTAGGTAGATTACTGGTATTCCACGGGTTTTTGTTGGTAAATTTTCCCTCTTTAATTGAAGAACTCAAGAACCGGCAAAGAATAAGCGATGGACCTTCCTTTATACGTGTTTCGAATTACTCAAGACCAGCAGGGCATCCATCTTTCTCATCTTGGGAAATTTCCCTAGGTCAACTCATTGTCCGGTCTGCTTTCTCTGTTCTACAAACCACCCATAAGAGGTATAGGGAATGATGGATGGGGCACCGATCACTAGGTAATACCCATAGACGGGTTTCCGGGTACTGATGACCTGACCATTCCTACTTGACCCCTTTCTTCAACGGTTATAATTTCATAAATGAACAAGTAACCTTCTACCACTAGTTTCCTTGAAACCCTATCTCAGTCGTACTGGACTCTCTATTACCATAGAAACAACAGGCTGGAATGGATGCCTCTATTACTTTGAGGACAGACTGTGACGGTGATGGTAAAGCTACAACATCAACTCGCAATGGCCTTCGTGCATCTGTTCTCTTGCTTGCTACTTCACTTGCTTTCAGCCGACGATCTTGCATATCCCCTTCTGCGGAAGAACAAATGGAGAGTTTAGTGCAATGAAGTCGCTACTTTCGAAAGAAAGCCATACCATATGGAAAAAAATATCATAAGATAAGAGAAGAAAGCATAGACACCTCTTTAGTCATAGAGTGATTCAAGAAAGCGGCGGGCCCATAGTACTCTCCAATCGTGCACCGAAATGGGGCCGGGGAGTCGGTAACTTTAGATCGCCTACGAGACTTTACTTTATGACTAGAAATGGGATCTTTTTCTTTTCTTTCTTCGCTTCGATCTACTTACTTACTTAATTAAACGGCATGCTTAACACATGCAAAAAAGGCAGAAACACATGCAAATCTAACGAAGTCTTCTTGGCCTTTTCTTCATTCGACAGTCCGGTTCTATTCTCTTTCCCATGCTTATCTCTTGGTCAACAACCAAGCAATCTTCTTGAATAAAATAAACTAGTCCGTCGGGCTTGACGGACTGGAGGGAATCATTTTAGACGAATCCATCATGCCTCAACTGGAGAGTACTACTTATATCTATGGTTTCTTTGAATGGATCATAGTTCCTATTTTGATTATTCTAGTCTGTCGTACCGTACGACAGAGGGGTATCGGTATAAACGCCAAGGCTGTAAGAAGGAGATTGTGCAACATTGGTCTTAGGTTTACTTTATCTCTTTTGTGACTCCGTGGTAGTCCTAGTTTGAGGATCAAATCTTTTTTGACAATCCTGAGTTCTTTCCAATCTATTCTGAAGTTAGCTGAAGTGGGTATCTGCTCAGTAAGAGATAAATTAGCTAATTGCCTTTTAAACCAATCAGATGTTACTAACTCTTTAGCAGGACCTTTGTGTTTCATAATATTTTTCTCATCTTCTATCTCTAGCATATAACTCTTAGGAGCTAAGAATATTCCTTTCCTTACATTACATTCAAGTTTAAACTTACCCAATTCCATGGATGAAATGAAATCTCTTCTCACCCGGCCAAGGAGCGCGAGTAGGCTAGCGAGCACAATTCTAAGAGAGGTTTGTCTCCTGAGGCCAACTCGTAGCGCCCCTGTCGCAGCAGTTTGGTGATTCCGCGAAAGACAAGATAGGTAAGCTGATTTTCCCTGCTTGGAGTTAAGAAGGCACGTGCCCTCACGTCCATACCTTTCTTTTAGTAGGGAATGAAGATGCTTTTTAATAGCTATCTTTCATACCCCAAGCACGAGATTCTACTTTTCTTTTTTCGGTGGAACGAACGAAGCTATTAGGGAAGACTGACTTTACTACTTTACCACTGGAACTGGAGTAGCGGAACTAGCACTCTCTTGATCCAATGCTCGGCACTCTGTCAA